CTTAGTAGAATTGATATGACTGCTATGGATGGTCCGATACTGAATAAACGAGTATCTCCTCTAGATGGAAAAAGATTCTCTTTGAAAAGTAATTTTGTACCATCTGCTAGAGCTTGAAGAATTCCCAAAGGCCCGGCGTATTCAGGTCCAATACGTTGTTGTATCCCTGCAGATATTTCTCTTTCTAACCAAACAATTACTAGTACACCTATTGTGATTCCTAATACAGGAGTAAAAATAGGGACAAGTATCCATATGATCGCATAGACCTCTTTTAAGGATTCCAATCTAGAAAAAGAATTGATAGCTTGTACTTCTGTTGTATCAATTATCATTTTAACGATCAACTTCTCCCATAATGATATCTATGCTACCTAGTATCGTCATAATATCAGCCAATTTCATTCTTTTAACTAACTGAGGAAGAATTTGCAAATTGATAAAACCCGGTGGTCGGATTTTCCATCTCCAAGGAAAAACACTCTTATCTCCTATCAGAAAAATTCCCAATTCTCCTTTTGGGGCTTCAACTCTCACATAAAGTTCTTGTTTCGACAATTCAAAAGTCGGAGAAGGCTTTTTACTAATGAATCGGTAGTCAAAATCATTCCATTCGGGATCCCTTATTCTATCAAAGCGTCGGATTTCTAAATTTTCATAGGGCCCCCCCGGAATTCCTTCTAAAGCCTGTTGGATAATTTTTATGGATTCTGTCATTTCACTGATTCGTACTAAATAACGAGCTAATGAATCCCCTTCTTTTTGCCATTGAACCTCCCAATCAAATTCGTCGTAACACTCATAATGATCAACTTTACGAAGATCCCATTGTATTCCGGAAGCTCGTAGCATTGGTCCTGATAAACCCCAATTTATTGCCTCCTCTCCACCAATAATGCCTACTCCTTCAACTCGTTCTAAAAAAATGGGATTCCGTGTAATAAGCTTTTGATATTCAGCAACCCCTGTTAAAAAATAATCGCAAAAATCTAAACATTTATCTATCCATCCATGAGGTAAATCAGCAGCTACTCCTCCGATACGAAAATAATTATGCATCATTCGCATACCGGTGGCAGCTTCGAATAGGTCATATATCAATTCTCTTTCTCGAAAAATATAGAAGAAAGGGGTCTGTGCGCCAATATCTGCCATAAAAGGGCCAAGCCATAACAAATGTGAGGCTATACGACTTAACTCCAACATAATGACTCTGATATAGCTGGCTCTTTTAGGTACTTGAATATTGCCTAACTGCTCTGGTGCATTTACAGTTATTGCTTCTGTGAACATAGTAGCTAAATAATCCCAACGTGTTACATAAGGCAAATATTGTATAATTGTTCGGTTTTCCGCAATTTTTTCCATCCCTCTGTGTAAATAACCCAATATTGGTTCACAGTCAATAACATCTTCACCATCTAGAGTAACAATGAGTCGAAGAACACCATGCATTGATGGGTGGTGAGGACCCATATTGACTATCATGAAGTCTTTTCTTGTAGCTGGTGCAGTCATAGGTTTTTTCCTGATTCATTCTTCCATGAATTGCTGAAAGCGAAAAGAAGTTCATCAAAATTGAAACGAATAATTCAAAATGACTCTTCAAATTAACGAGTTTTTATCTCTCGAATATCCAACTGGCTAATTAATTCTTTATAACGTACTCTATTTTTTTTTGACAAATAAGCCAACAGCCGTTGACGTTTTCCCAGAATTTTCCGCAGACCTCTCTGAGATAAATAGTCTTTTTTGTGCAATTCCAAATGTGAAGTAAGTCTCCGTATCTTATTGGTGAAATTGACTACTTGAAATTCAACAGACCCCTTGTTTTCTTTGTTTTCCTCTTGCAAAATAATTGAAATGAATGAATTTTTTATCATAAAAGAATTTCCCCTTCCCTTTTTTACAGATATGAATTTGATCGATTAGTAATAATAATATCAGTAATTTTAATGTAGTATACACAAGAATCTGAATTTCTTTATGGACTCCTCATTTTATCAATTAAAAATCAATTAAAATGAATCAATCTAATTTGGAATTTGATTCCGATAGGGATACAAAAGGACGGTTCCTTTTTATACTCACAAAAGCGAATAATTTAGACCTAAAATTATGAAGATTCTTTTAATTGATTTGTCGATCTAATTGATACGGCATTGACTTAGTATTGTAGTATCATATATCAAACTGGGATATAAGACAGGGCATATGTGCAACTGTTTGCTTTCATATACCATATCTGGTACAGAATATAGATGGAAAAATTTACCATCAACGAATTTTTAATGTGGATACATATATATCCTTAACATACTGAAACGGCTGCCATTATTGGTATCAAACCAATAGCGATTCATACAAGCTAAATCTTCTAATCGATAATTAGGCCAAAGAAAGAACTTTAATTTAATTAATTCATTTTTATCTCTATCAAGGTGTTTCCTTTCATCCAAAAAGTTACCCCAGTTTTTTATGTTATTCTCGTTGCAAAATACTGGATTTCTATCCACACCATTCCTATTCTTTGAATTGAAAGAAATTAGAATTCTTAATTCTCTACGACGTCTAGACGATAAAATCTTTTCAGGAACAAGCAAATCATAATGATTTTTGTCTCGATTTTCCGTTATTCTTTGATGTCTTGGAGTGGACTCATCCAAATTCTTCTTATCAACATATCTTTGTTCTCGGTATCTTTGATGAGTTTGGTGCTTACTCTTATGAACCAATGAAATACCTATGGTTTGATACATAAGAAAATTTCCATCATTTTTTATAGACAGACGAACGGGTTCGATAATCAATACTCCTTTTTTCATCAATTCTGTAAGAGTTAAATTCTTCTGAATCATCATTATATCTAGACTTATTTCTCTTCTTTGAATAGAGGATATAGTAATTTTTCTTGGATTTATCAGTCTAAGCAGGAGACAATATACCTTGATATTATTGATCATTCTTTGATTCAAAGCATCGTCCCATCTCAATTGAAAAAGCAAATACCGTTTCAGGAAGAAATCCAGTTCTGCTTTCGTGTTGCTCTTGTATTGTTTTTTATTTTTACCTTTTTTCATGGTCGATTCCGCATAATCTTCTTCAATATCTTTTTGTTGGTTTGAGAGAACTGATCCAAGATCTCCTCGGCCTGCGGGTTCTTTTTCTTCTTGATTTCGATTCTTTAATTTAAAAGATTTTTTTTCATTCGCTGGTCTAAAAAAATTCCCTTTTTTCTTTCTATTGATCTTTTTATTTTCACTAACATTTTCATTTATATTTAAATTTGAAAGAAGTAATTTGCTTGGTATAACCCACGGTTTCATTTTATATGCATTATAAAGTAGCACAAATTCTGGGAAGAACCAAAGTTCCAGATTCGATATGGGGCGGTTTAGTATTTCTTCATTCATTTCCATCCAATCAAAAAATCTTTTTTTGTAATTGGGTGGCTTAATTTCTGGATCTTGATGAATTGTAAGATAAAAAAGATCTTGCTTATCAATTTTCTCAATTATTTTGTAATTATGAGTCCCAATCTTAATCTTTTTATTACTGTTGGGATCGGTCTTGATCCAGGCCTCAATATCGACTTTTTTTCTAAGAAAAAAATTGAGCATTTTCCAATCAAAATATTTTCTATCTGTATTTTTTTCCATATACACAATATCACCCTTTCCTAGATAATTATTGATAGGAATATCCCCTAGTATATCAAATACTTTTTTTTTATGTGTGGTGTAATTATAAGAAATCTCTTGGTTCTTATTTACTTGTAATGGTGATCCATAAATATATGAGTCTTTCTTAGCTTCATAATTAATAGATTTATATGATAAAAGATCATATCTATAGTATTTTTTAAAATTATCTTTTTGGTTTGGTAATGAATATACTTCAGAATCTTTTTTATTTTTGTAATGAAGTAATTGGTCTTTTTCATATGAATCCCATTTTTTTAAATCTTTCGTTTGAGCCGTACGATGTTCATTGACTCTATTTCTCCATTTTTGTGGCATTAATCTAGACCATCCAATCTGAGATAAACCATATTGATAATGACCTCTTAACCAGTTTTTCCATTGATTCGTTCCATAACTTTGAAGTTTCTTATGACTTAATTCGGAATGAAATATTCCTTGTATTCCAAAAGAATCCTTTATTGCAGTTTTAAGAAAAAAAGACGTTCCATGATATTGAAGAACAGATCTTAACTTATACAAATGAATAATTTGGGTTTGTGATAATTTGTAAAATACATATGCTTGCGACAAGGAAGATAAGTCACAAAAGATATGTGAATTCGTCTTACCATTACTAATATTATAAGGTGACTTTTTTATAGTCGAAATAAATCGAATTGTATTTTGATTTGTTTTATTAATTCTTTCTTGATTTGTTTCATTATTGTAAATGTATTTATCAATAATTTTTTTTGTTGATTCAAGAAAAAGTTGTGTATTGATTCTGGGAATATTAATGATACCTAAAAAAATATCTATGTATATTTTTTCAATGAAAAATTTTATAAAATAATGTAATTTACCGATTAATCGAGCGTTTCTTCTTTTTAATATTTGCCAAATATTTTTTGGTGATTGTAAGTCTACATTATAACTTGTTTTGTTAGGACTACTATTTATTCCTGGAGTTACTTTTTTTTTCTCTTTTGTAATTCTTTCTATTTGATTTCTGATTGTGCTTGTTCTATCAGTCAGATTCTTCATTTTTTTTTCTGTCAGTGAATAATTTGTCCAATCTGTAGATCGAATTTGACTAAATGATTCATGAATTATCTGATTGTTGATTATAGAATCTTTTTCTTTTTTAGTTTCACTTGATTCATATACTTCTACTTCTCTCAATCTAAATAATAGAATTGGATTTACTTTTGAGAGTTCTTTTATTATTTTTTTTAGAAATAGAAGGTTTTTGATAACCCATTTTTTTGTTTCTTTTGAGCCTTTTAGAAAGAAATTTGTTCGTCCTTTTAAAACTCT